ACCTGTCGATTATGAAATTCGTTCAAGAAAAGGGATAGATGTAGTAATTTTTACTGATAACAACGAGGATGAGGATGCTGATCTTACTACAGATACTAATACGTTCGATCAAACAGCCACAGACGAGAACGAGGTGTCCTTAATACGCTATTCACAACAATCAGACTTTCGTCGAGATCTAATCACGGGTTCTATGCGATCTCAAAGGCGAAAAATAGTAATTTTAGAATTGTTTCAAGCAAATGCGCACGCCCCTCTTTTTTTGGACAGAAGAAAAAAAAAACCTATTTTTTCTTTTGATATCTCCGAATTAATTAAACCGATTTTTAGAAATAGGTTGGGTAAGGAGGAAACATTGAAAATTTTAAAGTATACAGAGGAGCAAACAAAAAAAGACGCCAAAGAAGAAAAGAACACAAAAATGGCGGACACACGAATCGCGATAGCAGAAACCTGGGATAGAATTCGACTTGCACAAATAATAAGAGGTTGCATGTTACTAACTCACTCTATTTTGAGAAAATATATTCTATTACCTTCATTCATAATTACGAAAAATATTGGACGTATACTCCTATTTCAACTTCCTGAATGGTATGAGGATTTTCAGGCATGGGATAGAGAAATACATATTAAATGTACTTATAACGGTGTTCCATTATCCGAAACAGAATTTCCTATAAACTGGTTGACAGACGGTATTCAGATAAAAATCTTATTTCCTTTATCTTTGAAACCTTGGAACAAATTGAAACTGGTATCCTCTCAAAAAGATCTAATGAAAAACAAAAAGGATTTTTGTTTTTTAACAGTTTGGGGAATGGAAGCCAAAATTCCTTTTGGTTCACCCCGAAAACGACTTTCCTTTTTTAAACCCATTTTTACGGAATTGAAAAAAAAAATTGGAAAATTAAAAAAGAAGTATTTTCGCATTCTAATAGTTTTCAAAGGAAAAACAAAATTACTTGGAAAACTTCTAAAAGAAGCAAAAAAATGGCTTATTAAAAGTGTTGTTTTGATCAAAAAAAAAGCAAAAGAACTTTCAAAAATAAACCCAATTCAATTATTTCGGGGTGAAATCTATGAATCGAGAGAATTTAAAGAAAAAAAAGATTCCCTAATAAACAATCAGATCATTTACGAATCATTGAGTGAAGTTGCATCTCCGAGTTGGCCAAATTTTTCATTTAAGGAAAAAAAAATGAAGGATCTGGCTGATCGAATAAGTACCATTCTAAATCAAATCGAAAGAATCTCAAAAGAAAAAAAAAAAGTAATTCCAAGAATAAATAATCTTATTAGTCCCAACAAAACAAATTATAATGCTAACAGATTTGAAAAATGGGAAATCTTCCAAAGAAGAAATGCTAGAATAATTTGTAAATTACTTTTTTTTTTTCAATTTTTTATTGAAAGAATATACACAGATATTTTTTTATCTAGTATTAATATTCTGAAAAAAAATACAGAACTTGTTCTTGGATTAATCAAAATAATTCTTGATAAATCCATTCTTGATAAATCCATTTACAATAATTCAAGAAAACAAGAAATAATTAATAAAAAAACGAAAAATTCAATTTGGTTTATTTCAAAGTCACTTGATAATATTAGTAATCGTAGAACCAATTCCCATAGTTTTTATGACTTATCCTACGTATCACAAGCATACGTCTTTTACAAATTAAAATTCTCACAAATCCACGTTAGTAATTCTTATAAATTCAGATCTGTTCCTCACTCTCAAGAAATCCCCTTTTTTCTTAAACCAGAAATAAAAGATTCTTTTGAAACGCGAGGAGTGGTTCATTCGAAATTGGGGGGTAAGAAACTTTCGAATTATGAAATGAATCAATGGAAAAACTGGTTAAGAAGACATTATCAATACAATTTATCTCAGATAAAATGGTCTAGATTAATACCAAAAAAATGGCGAAATACGGTTCATCAGCGTCATATCCCTAAAAAGGACATTTTAAGCAAACGGCATGAAAAAGACCGATTAATTGATTCCAAAAAACAAAATCAATTTGAAGTATATTCATTATATAATCAAACAGATAATTTTCAAAAAAACTGTAGGTATAATCTTTTAGTATCTAAATTTCTTAATTATGAAAATAAAACGGAATGCTTTTTTTATAGATCTTCGTTTGAAGGAAATAAGAACAAAAATATCTCTTACACGTCTGAAAAGACTCTTTTAAATAGACTGCGAAACATCCCTATTAATAATTATCTAGATAATAATCTAGCTACTCTATATATGGAAAAACTGGCGTATCTAAAATATTTGGATTGGAAAATTATCAAAGTTTTTCGTAAAGAAAAAGTGGATAGTGGGGCCTGTATCACGATTGATACCAACAGGAATCAAAATACTCAAATTCTTACTAATAATTCTCAACTAATTACTAAAAAAAATCTTTCTTATCTAGGGTTTTTTGATTGGATGGGAATGAATCCAAAAATTTTAAAGCATCCCATATCAAATCTGGAATCTTGGTTCTTTTCAGAATTTGTATTACTTTATAATGTATATAAAAAGAAACCTTGGTTTATACCAAGTAAATTACTTCTTTTCAATTTGAGTAGAAATGCAAATGCAAATAGTAGTGAAAATAAAAAGATCAATGCAAAAGAAAAAGAACCCATAAGTCGAGGAGATCTTGGATCTATTCTCTCAGAACACAAAGAGATTCAAGAAAATTATGTAAAGTCAGAGCTGAAAAAAGGGAAAAAGAAAAAACAATACAAAAACAAGACAAAAGCAGCACTATATTTCTTCCTGAAACGTTATTTGGTTTTTCAATTGAAATGGGGCGATACTCTAACTCAAAGAATGATCAATAATATCAAGGTATATTGTCTCCTGCTTAGACTCATAGATCCAAGAAAAATAACTATATACTCGATTCACAAGAGAGAAATGAGTTTGGATATAATGCGGATTCAGAAGAATTTAAGTCTTAGAGAATTGATGAAAAGGGGAGTACTAAGTCTAGAACCTATTCGTCTATCTGAAAAAAAAGACGGACAATTTCTTATGTATAAAACCATAGGTATTTCGTTAATTCATAAAAGTAAACACCAAACTAATCAAAAATACCAAGGATCTATTTCTAAAAATAATTTTGGTAAAGCTATTTCAACACACCAAAAAATAACCGAAAATAGAGATCAAAATCGTTTTCATTTGCTTGTTCCCGAAACTATTTTATCGTTTAGACATCGTAGAAAATTGAGAATTTTAATTTGTTTCAATTCAAGCTATAGAAATGGTATAGATAGAAATCTAGTATTTTCGAATGAAAAGAACATAAAAAACAGCACCCAAGTTTCACTTGACAATAAGCACCTTGATAGAGACATAAATACATTTATGAAACTAAAGCTTTTTCTTTGGCCTAATTATCGATTAGAAGATTTAGCTTGTATGAATCGTTATTGGTTTGATACGAATAATGCCAGTCGTTTCAGTATATTAAGGATACATCTGTATCCACGATTGAAAATTTGTGAATAATACATTTTTGTTATATATTCTATACTCTAGATACCTATCTATATAATAAGGTATAGGAAGTATATTATATGAAAAGTAAACAAATATACGGATCACACGTCTTGTTTCACATTTCATTAATGTTTCAATTAAATCTCAAAATGAATTAACCAAACCTTAGAACTTTCTCGATTTGAGGTCTAAATTCAAATTTTTCCATGGAAAAATGGACTAATCCTTTTCTATCCCTATCTAAAGTTAAAGCCAATTAAAAATGGAATTAATGGATTTGAATTCAGAAAAATTAGGAGTTCATAAAAAACTTCGGATTATATGATTGTATATACGACAATTCAAATTAATGACATTATTATTACTGATCGGTAAAATAGATATCTGTAAATTAAGGGAAGGGGGATTTTTTGTATGGTAAAAAATTCATTCATTTCGGTTATTTCTAAAAAAGAAAACGAAGAGAACAAAGGGTCTGTTGAATTTCAAGTATTCAGTTTCACCAACAAGATAAGGAAACTGACTTCACATCTGGAATTGCACAAAAAAGACTCTTCATCTCAAAGAGGTTTGCGAAAAATTTTGGGAAAACGTCAACGACTACTGACCTATTTATCAAAAACAAATAGAGAGCGCTATAAAGAATTAATTACTAAGTTGGATATTCGCGAGATCAAAATCCGTTCATTTCATTTGGGGCGTAATACCATTTGAGCTTATTTCAAAAATTCTTTTCGTTGCTTTAATTTTAATATTAATAGGTGTAATTGCTTTAGCTCGTCAAAAAGCAACCTTTCAAAGGAGTAATTCAACTAATTTGAATTATTGTCTAAATTATAGAAAAGATTTCTTTTTCTATTAATCTATTACTAATCTATTCTCGTTTTGTTCGATCTTTGTTAGCATCGAATTATTGAAATTATTGTTCAGATTGAAATCACTCAAGCTTGATAAAGAGTTGTTTAATGATACTCGAAGATTTACTTGTTTTGAGTACTTATTTATTTTCTAGTTGGTAGCTAGGGATTGATCACAAAGCGAAATATGGTTAAAGCCCTTATGTGTCTTGAACTTATATTATATCCATTTTGTAACATTTTCCGATATTTTTGATAATCGTTAATTAAGAGAGGATATTTTATCAATTTTTGTTATAGCTATTGCAGCCGCCAAGGCTGCAATTCTGCTGACTATTGTTTCATCAATTTATTGGAACATAAAATCAACTCGTATTAACCAATCAAATTTGTTGAATAAATAGTTAAATAATTTTATTATATTTATATAAAGGGAAATTTTAATATTTATAAAATATAAAAAATGAAAATTGGCAGGTTTGATACAGGGTAAGGTATGATCGTGGTTGCAAAAAGAACTATAAAGAAATCAAAGTATTTTGGCCCTCACTCATAAACCAATTAGGAGGTAGATTCATTTTGATTACTCATTGATTCGTTTGGTATCTAAATAAAAATATAAGATTCATTTTTAATTTATAAATGAATTTACTAGACTGAAAACTTATGATCTTCAAAAATGTATAGATCCAATGTCACATTCAGTAAAGATTTATGATACATGTATAGGATGTACTCAATGTGTCCGAGCGTGCCCCACCGATGTATTAGAAATGATACCTTGGGGCGGATGTAAAGCTAAACAAATTGCTTCTGCTCCAAGGACCGAGGACTGTGTTGGTTGTAAGAGATGTGAATCTGCTTGTCCAACTGATTTCTTGAGTGTTCGAGTTTATTTATGGCATGAAACAACTCGCAGTATGGGTCTAGCTTATTGATACGTTCGCTAAAATTTTACTTGAATCCATAATCCATTTTTTTATCGACAAAACCTGTGCGTGCTCAAATTCAAATATTTTGGGCACGGATTTTTCTGGCCCAAGTATATCTTGTCTTTACCACGAACCAATTTCCTTGTTTAACACTAATTGCAGTTTTCCCAAAATTTTGGAGTTCCTTCGTTGGTATACTGTTTGTATCTTAGAACTGCTTCTAACGACTTATGCATTCTGCTATAATTTCCAATTAGATGATTCCTTAATCCTACTAGTGGAAGATTTAAAATGGATCCGTTTTTTTTTTTAGTTTCATTGGAGATTAGGAATAGACGGACTCTCGATAGGACCTATTTTACTTTACTGAACTGACGGGATTTATCCCTACTTTAGCTACTTTAGCGGCTTGACCAGTTACTCGCGATTCTCGATTATTTCATTTCCTGGTGTTAGCAATGTACAGTGGACAAATAGGATTATTTTGTCTTGGAACCTTTTCTTTTTTTCCTCATGTGGGAGTTAGAATTAATTCCCGTTTATCTATTTGTATCCGTGTGGGGGAGGAAAAAAACGTCTGTACTCGGGTACAAAATAAATATAAATTTTGTATACGGCAGGGGTTCTGTTTTTCTGTTAATGGGAGTTCTTACTATTGGTTTATATGGTTCTACTGAACCAACATGAAATTTTGAAATATTAGCCGCTCGGTTCTAGCCTACGGCCTTGTATATAATATATATAATATTTTCTATTGGCTTGGCTTTTTTATTGCTTTTGCTGTCAAATTGTCAATAATAACCCTACATATGGTTACCAGATACCCATGCAAAAGCGCATTCTAGTACTTGTATGCTTTTAGCCGGAATCTTATTTAAAATGGGAGTGTATGAATTATGTCGAATCAATATGGAATGATTCCTCCACGCACACTCTCGATTTTCTCCCTGGTTGATAATCCTAGGTGCAATCCAAATAATCTATGCAGCTTCAACATCTCTCGGCTAGCAGAATTAAAAAAAAGAATCGCCTATTCCTCGATATCTCATATGGCTTTCCTAATTTATAGGAATAGATTCTATGACTGATCTGGTGCTCAACGGAGCCCTTTTACATTACAAAACAAATAAGATTTCATGGATTTATTGGCGCTGAGCTTTTTTCTTGGTCGGAACAACTTATGATAGAATACGTCTTGTTTATCTTGACGAAATGGGGGGGTATAGCTATTCTAATGCAAAATATATTCACGATGTTCAGTAGCTTTTAGATGCCCTCCCCTGCACTACCGGATATGAGTGGTTTTGTTATGGTATTAACTCCTATTTATTATCTATAGTTACGTCAGATCTTCTTCAGATTTTCTATGGATACAAAATATTGAATCTTTCAAACTCTTACTTTTCTGATTCTGGACACCAAGAGTTCTTTCTTTCACTATCAGCTGAAAAGGTTGAAGTTATTCTATCTAATTTTTTTTAGAAATAGTTTTTTCTTATGTTAAGGAACAAAAAAATGAATAATGTGATGAGAACCCGGCGAATCACTACAATACTGGAGTGATTCGCCGGGTTCTCATCAGTTCACACAAGGTTTTTCTCTAATATATCATATGGTATACACCTTTCTATTTCGAATCCTTTTTGAATTCAATTCAATCTAAATGAACCATAACTATGGAGTCCTATTCCTAATAGATTGACTCCAAAATAGCAGATCCAAATTATAAGAAATCCAACAGAGGCCACAATTGCTGATTTTGTACCCTTCCACTTTCTAGTTGTGCGAATATGTAAATAAATCGCGAATACGATCCAAGTAATAAAAGCCCAAGTCTCTTTTGGGTCCCAACTCCAATAGGATCCCCACGCTTCGTTAGCCCATACTGCGCCTGAAAGGGTTCCTATGGTTAAAAAGATAAACCCTAGACGAATAACCCGATAACTCCAATAATCCAATTGTTGGATCAATTGCGATCTGTAATAATTACTTGCAGAAAAAAACGAACTCTTTGCAAAAATATTACTCTGTATATTCATATATTCGATCTCCCCAAAGAAAAATGACTCATTTAAAAATAAAAAATTATTACTCATCAAAGTAAAACTTTTTTTTTTAACTGTAATGACTAGAAGAGATACTGATAATAATGATCCACATAAAAGGGCTGCATAACTTAATATCATTATACTTA